TACTCGAAAAAAAGACTCGATTATGCAATAATAAAACTAAAGAAGAATACTTGCCTAAAATATATGATCCTCTCTTAAACGGATCCTATCGTGGAATAATTAAAATTTTTTTTTTACCTTCAATCCTAAATGAAACCTCAGTCAAAAATTCGATAGAGACAAATTTTAAAAATAAACTCAATAAAGTTCATAGTATCCTTCTTTTTAAGGGTAAGGAACTTAATGTTCATAATTTTGAAGAATTGTACCAGAAATTGGAAGGGAAAATAGCTACATTGGAAGAGAAATTGGTCCAGAAATTGGACCAGAAATTGGGACAGAAAATATATACATTGGATAAAAAATCATTAGCAAGAGAATTGAGTCTTTTAATCGATGAATTTGCTGAAGAATCAACATCAAATTTGAAAGGAATTTCTTTATTTCCGGAACAAAGACGAATTGATTCAGAAGATCCAGAAAAAGTTTTGAAATTTTTAATCGAAAGAGTCATAATTGATCCCATCATTCAAACAATATGCGATACAGCCATAATTCCTCCCATGGAAAAAACAACTCGAAAAAAATCGATTGGAATAAAGAAAAAAGTCCCCCAATGGTCATACAAATTATTCAGCGAGGTAGAACAACTCGGAAAAACTGCAACAACGGAAGAGGGGGAAGAGTGGATAGTAGATCATCAAATTCGCTCGAGGAAAGCGAAACGTATAGTTCTTTTTACGAAGGGTCCGGAGGAAGCAGAGAATGCCGACCCTAGTATCAAAACTATGACGAAGCCTGATGAAATAGAAGAAGTGGATATGATAGATTATCCCTATGAAGCGGATTTTCGTCGAGACATAATCACAGGTTCTATGCGTGTTCAAAGACGTAAAACCCTTACGGGGAAAATGTTTCCCTTATATCCGTATTCCCCACTTTTTTTCGACAGAGTAGGATTTTCTTGGGATGTTCTTTTCGAACCATTCATATTATCAGTAATTGAGATTTCCGACCTAATACAAGACATTTTTAGAAAGGGTATAAAAGGAAGCGTAGCAAAAAGAATAAAGAGGTTGAAAAAAAAAATGTACATGGAGGAAAACAAAAGCTACGAAGAAATTCAAAAAGAAGTCAATGAAATGGAAAGGGGGCGGGACGGGCAGACGGAAATGGAACGAATAGAAAGGACACGAGAAAGAATATCAGACCTCTATGATATCCTTATTTATGCTCATGGAATAAGAGCTTTTATTTTACTAATTCAGTCGAGGCTTAGACAATCTATTGTATTGCCTTCGTTGATACTAGCTAAAAATATTGTCCGTTTCTTATTACGCCAAGAGTCCGAGTGGGAGCAGGATATAAGGGAGATGAATAGAGAAGTGTATGTTATATGCACCTATAATGGTATGCCAATACTAGAACCAGGAAGAAACGGAATTTTTCCTCAAAACTGGGCTACAGAGGGTATACAAATAATGATACGATTTCCTTTCCGTCTGAAACCTTGGCACCGATCTAAGATACGACCTTCTCGTAGGGATCCAAATCCAAAGCAGGAAAGTCCTGCTGCTTTTTTAACGATTTGGGGACTGGAAACTGACCGTCCTTTTGGTTCTCCTCTCGTAGGACTTGGTATTTTGTTTTGTTATTCTTTTGGACCCCCTTTGAAAAAACTCCAAAAAGCAATTAGAAAATGGAGTTTTCGAATTCTAAAAAGTTTCAAAGAAAGAACCAAATTTTTGTTTCTAAAGGTCCCAAAAGAACCAAAAAAATTGAGAGAGGATTCGAGTGAAATAAAAAAAGATTCTATAATCAATAATCAGATTATTCATGAATCATCCATTCAAACCCGATCTATGGATTGGACAAATTATTCACTGACAGAAAGAAAAATGAAAGATCTGATTGATAGAACAAGCACAATCAGAAATCAAATAGAAAGAATTACAAAAGACAAGAAAAATGGATTTCGAACTCTAAAGGTAAATATTAGTCCTAACAAAACAAGTTATGGTGCTCAAAAATTAGCATCACTAAAAAATATTTTTCAGATATTAAAAAGAAGAAATGATCGATTAATCCGTAAATCACATTCTTTTTTAAAATGGATCGTGGAAAGGATATACGCGGATATCCTTCTAGAGAGCTTTCCATATATCATTAATCGTCTTACTAATAGTCTTTATAGGCCCATGATCATTATAAAACTTTTTCGTAAATTCAAAAAAAAAAATTTTTTTGATACAAAAGAGAAAAAGATAATTGAGCGTATTTCAACTATAAAAAAAAAACTTTCACCTTCTCGTATTCGTCATAAGATTCAGACGAAGTCGGGGGTTTCTTTAAAATTATCCCTCGTGTCACAGGCCTATGTATTTTACAAATTATCACAAACCCAGGTTATTAACTTGTATAAGTTAAGATCTGTCCTTCAATATGACGGAGCAGCTTTATTTCTTAAGAATGAAATAAAAGATTATTTTCGAAGACAAGGAATAATTTCTTCCGAATTAAAGCATAAGAAACTTCAGAATTCTGGAATGAATCAATGGAAAAATTGGTTAAAGAGTCATTATCCATACGATTTCTCTGAGCAAAAATGGCGAAATATAGTCAATCAACATTGTAGGGTTGAAAATCCAAATTTAATCAAACGGGATTCATCTGAAAGAGAGGAAAAGGTTTCGTTATTGCTAAATAAAAACGATCATTTTCAAAAAATGTATAGATATGATCTTTTAGCATATCAATCGATTTTTTATGAAGATAAGAAGGACTCATATAATTACAACATACATAAACCGAAATTTGTTGATATGGGGGCGAGTATCCCTATTACAAATTTGATAAGAAAAGATTTTTTTATGTATATAAAAAATCCAGATAGAAAATATTTTGATACGAAAGGTCTTTTTGATCTCAAAATTAATAAAGATAAAGAAATCAACCCATCCAATCAAAAAAAGAAAAGAAACCCCTTTGATTGGATGGGAATGAATGAAGAAAGACTAAATCGTCCTGTATCGAAGCCGATACCTTGGTTATTCCCACAATTTGAGTTATTTTTTAATGTATATAAAATGAAACCGGGGTTTATACCAATTCATTCACTTCTTTTTCATTTTAATGAAGATGTTAGTCAAAATATCACTCAAAATAAAAAAGGGGATCTTCTACTATCAAAAGAAAAAAAATATTTTGAATTAGAGAATCAAGAAGAAAAAAAAACCATAGGTCAAAGAGATCTCGCATCAGATGCCCAAAACCGAGGGAACCCCAAATCTGTTCTCTCAAACCAACAAAAATATATGGAAGAACTTTATACGAAATCAGATCTGAAAATGGGTAGAACGAAAAATAAATCCAAAAGCATTTGGACTTGGGAAATAGACTTAGATGCGTTCATGAAAGGATCTTTTGCTTTGCAATTGAAATGGCTGCTTAGTCCTTTGACTATGGAATTATTCGATTATGCGCTGTCCGTACTTGAATGGGAAAAGGAAAGCAGAATGACAACAAAGTTTGGTTTCGGCTTTATTAAGAAGGAGGAGTTAACTCTGGATCCAATGCTAATCCGGGATTTGAATCTTTCAAAAATCCTAAAAGAGGGAATATTTATTATCGAACCCGTTCGTATACCTGTAAAACATAATGTAGAATTTATTATGTATCAAACCATAAGGATTTATTTAGTTCATGAGATTAAACAAAAAAAGAATCAAAAAAGATACAGAGAAAATATGGATAAGAATCATTTTGAGGAATCGATTGCAAGACATCAAATGATGACGAAAAATAGAAACAAAAATCATTATGATTTGCTTGTTCCTGAAAATATTTTATCGTCTAGACGGCGTAGAGAATTGAGAATTCTAAGTTGTTTCAATTCAAGGAATAGTAATTGTGTGGATAAAAATGCAGTCTTTTGCAATGGGAACAAGGTAAAAACCTGTGGTCAATTTTTGGATGAAAGCAAAGATCTTGATAGAGAGAAAATGAAATTCATTAAATTAAAATTTTTTCTTTGGCCCAATTATCGATTAGAAGATTTAGCTTGTATGAATCGCTATTGGTTTGATACTAATAATGGTAGTCGTTTCAGTATGTTAAGGATACATATGTATCCACGATTGAAAATTGATTGATGATACAATTGTCTTATATATCCCCTACCATATATATATCGGGTGGATAAATAGCGGCGCATATGCCTTGTCTTACATCCTTTTTTGATACATGAATACTAATTCAATGACGTATCAATTAGATCATAAAATGAATCAATAAGGAAATTCGTATTGATTATTGTGTATACCAGATCAAAATACCTCGCATTATTATTACTGATCAGTAAAATTCATATTCATATTCGTAAAATAAAAAAAGTAAATTAATAAAAAAATTGACGAAGTTATATAATATATATTTATTCTTTAGTATAGTTATGACAAAAACTGCATTCATCTCAGTAATTTCGCAAGAAGAAAAAAAAGGATCTGTTGAATTTCAAGTATTCTGTTTCACCAATAAGATATGGAGACTTAGCTCACATTTGGAATTACACAAAAAAGACTATTCATCTCAGAGAGGCCTACGGAAAATTTTGGGAAAACGTCAACGACTTCTGGCTTATTTTTCAAAAAAAAATATAATACGCTATAAAAAATTAATCAGCCAATTGAATATCCGAGAGATAAAAAAACGTTAATTTGAACAATAATTTTCTTTGATTTATTCGATCTTCAATTTGAATGAATTTTTTTTAGTTTTCAGCAATTCATGGAAGAATAAATAAGGAAAAAACTTATGACTGGACCAGTTACAAGAAAAGATCTAATGATAGTCAATATGGGGCCTCACCACCCATCAATGCACGGCGTTCTTCGACTCATTGTTACTTTAGATGGTGAAGATGTTGTTGACTGTGAACCCATTTTGGGTTATTTGCACAGAGGAATGGAAAAAATTGCGGAAAACCGAACAATTATACAATATTTGCCTTATGTAACACGTTGGGATTATTTAGCTACTATGTTCACAGAAGCAATAACTATAAATGCACCAGAGCAATTAGGAAATATTCAAGTACCGAAAAGGGCTAGCTATATTCGAGTTATTATGTTGGAGTTAAGTCGTATAGCTTCTCATTTGTTATGGCTTGGACCCTTTATGGCGGATATTGGGGCACAAACCCCCTTCTTCTACATTTTCAGAGAAAGAGAATTGATATATGATCTATTCGAAGCTGCCACTGGCATGAGAATGATGCATAATTATTTTCGCATCGGAGGAGTCGCTGCCGATCTACCTTACGGCTGGATAGATAAATGTTTAGATTTCTGTGAGTATTTTTTAACAGCAATTGCTGAATATCAAAAGCTTATTACGCGAAATCCTATTTTTTTAGAACGAGTTGAGGGGGTGGGCATTATTAGCGGAGAAGAGGCAATAAATTGGGGGTTGTCAGGGCCGATGTTACGGGCTTCCGGAATACAATGGGATCTTCGTAAAGTTGATAATTATGAATGTTATGAAGAATTTGATTGGGAAGTTCAATGGCAGAAAGAGGGCGATTCCTTAGCTCGTTATTTAATCCGAATTGGTGAAATGGTGGAATCCGTAAAAATTATTCAGCAAGCTCTAGAAGGAATTCCGGGGGGGCCCTATGAAAATTTGGAAAGCCGGCGCTTTAATATAGTAAGAGATCCTGAGTGGAATAACTTTGAATATCGATTCATTAGTAAAAAGCCGTCTCCCGCTTTTGAGTTATCGAGACAGGAACTTTATGTAAGAGTCGAGGCGCCAAAGGGCGAATTGGGAATTTTTTTGATAGGAGATCAGAGTTCTTTTCCATGGAGATGGAAAATTCGCCCGCCTGGTTTTATCAATTTACAAATTCTTCCTCAGTTAGTTAAAAGAATGAAATTGGCTGATATTATGACAATACTAGGTAGCATAGATATCATTATGGGAGAAATTGATCGTTGAAATGATAATTGATACAACAGGAGTACAAGCTATCAACTCTTTTTCGATATTGGAATCCTTAAAAGAAGTCTATGGGACTATATGGATGCTTGTACCTATTTTGATTCTTATTTTGGGAATCACAATAGGTGTCCTAGTAATTGTATGGTTAGAAAGAGAAATATCTGCAGGGATACAACAACGTATTGGGCCTGAATATGCCGGCCCCTTGGGAATTCTGCAAGCTTTAGCAGATGGAACAAAACTACTTTTTAAAGAGAACCTTCTTCCCGCAAGAGGAGATCCAGGGTTATTTAGTCTTGGACCCTCCATAGCAGTCATATCCATTTTACTAAGTTATTCAGTAATTCCTTTTAGCTATAGACTTATTCTAGTCGATCTCAGTAGTGGTGTTTTTTTATGGATCGCCATTTCAAGTATTGCTCCCATTGGACTTCTTATGTCAGGATATGGATCAAATAATAAATATTCTTTTTTAGGTGGTCTACGGGCTGCTGCCCAATCTATTAGTTATGAAATACCATTAACTCTTTGTGTGTTAGCAATATCTCTACGTGCGATTCGTTGAGACTAAAATTTTCCACAATTTTTTTCTTTCGAGAGTTTTTCTAAGAATGAACTAAACCAGATAGTTAGATGAGCGAAAGAAAACAGCTTCGAAATTCGCAGTAAAAAGATTGAGTCTCATTTCCTATGTACAAGAATTACACCAAAGGTTAATATAAGCAAATAGAAGCAGTAAAGAAAAACTATTTACCCCAAGCCAGATTGATTTGTTATCATGGCTTGAAGCGGGTTAAATAGACGGATTCTTTGGGGTTCGTGCTATCGTTTATATCTATTGACACGAACTGTCGAAGAGATTGAGCAAAACTGAGTGGATGGTTAGGAACACCAAGGTACACAAAGGATTAGTAATTAATAGGGATTTTCTAAGTTATCGGAAAAAATTCCACATAAACGAAATACGGATTGGGGCTTTAAATTAGTAGAAATGATCAAGTAGTACTCCCCAGAATTCCGATCCAGAGTAGGCCGCTATCCACCGCTAAAGTGAATGACTATCGGGAACGAAGTAATCCTTTACTTCTTTTTTTGGCCAAAAAAGAAAAAAAAAAATAGAAAGAATGTAATTGAAAAATTTTTTATTCTTTTTGCCGTCTTCGTGTTAATTTTTTTTCGTAAGCAAAATAGGGCGAGCTATCTGTTATTAGTTCGAAAAATATTTTTTCTGAAGGGTTAAAATTAAGTCTCAATAAAAAAACCGAAGTAAAGGATGAGATAAATTCAGAAGCCGTTTAGTATAGCAGACAGAATTCCGTTGGTCTAATTCGGGACCTTTCGATTACTTTTGACTCTATTTAGCCTATAAAAATATCAAGATTAAAGAATATCGAAGCAGTCCTTAGATTTATGTGGGACCCGCGAGGAGCCGTATGAGGTGAAAATCTCATGTACGGTTCTGTAATAGCGCTGATAACAGTGATCTTATCACCGACTAGAATTATCTAACAGTTTAAGTACAGTTGATATAGTTGAGGCACAGTCCAAATACAGTTTTTGGGGGTGGAATTTGTGGCGTCAACCTATAGGATTTTTCGTTTTTATAATTTCTTCTCTAGCTGAATGTGAAAGGTTGCCTTTTGATTTACCAGAAGCAGAGGAAGAATTAGTAGCAGGTTATCAAACAGAATATTCGGGTATTAAATTTGGTTTATTTTTTGTTGCTTCCTATCTAAATCTATTAGTTTCTTCATTATTTGTAACAGTTCTTTACTTGGGAGGCTGGAATTTATCGATTCCGTACATATTCGTTCCTGACTTTTTTGAAATAAATGCAAGGGATGGAGTCTTTGAAACAACAATTGGTATTTTCATTACATTAGCGAAAACTTTTTTTGTCTTGTTCATTTCTATCACAACAAGATGGACGTTACCTAGACTGAGAATGGACCAATTATTAAGTCTTGGATGGAAATTCCTTTTACCTATTTCTTTAGGTAATTTATTATTAACAACGTCTTCCCAACTCCTTTCACTATAATATAAGCAAAGTAGAAATTTTTCTATTCAGTAGTAACTAGATTGATAACTTGTCCCAAACAAGAGAAAGAAACAAAAAAAATTATCGATATTTAGGATATGTTCCCTATGGTAACTGGGTTCCTGAATTATGGTCAACAAACAGTACGGGCGGCTAGGTACATTGGTCAAGGTTTTTTGATTACCTTATCCCACGCCAATCGTTTACCTGTAACTATTCAATACCCTTATGAAAAATTGATCACATCAGAACGTTTTCGTGGTCGAATCCACTTTGAATTCGATAAATGCATTGCTTGTGAGGTATGTGTTCGTGTATGCCCTATAGATCTACCTGTTGTAGATTGGAAATTGGAAACTGATATTCGAAAGAAACGGTTACTTAATTACAGTATTGATTTCGGAATCTGTATATTTTGTGGTAATTGCGTTGAGTATTGCCCAACAAATTGTTTATCAATGACTGAAGAATACGAGCTTTCTACATATAATCGTCATGAATTAAATTATAATCAAATTGCTTTAGGCCGTTTACCAATGTCAATAATTGACGATTACACAATTCGAACTATCTTTAATTGGCCTCAATTAAATAAAAAATAAAGAAATACCTTGATTCAAGAACCCTAGTTTTTATTACTAAGATATTTTCAATTTTTAATAAGACAAAGAAAAAGAACTAACAATAACAACTAGTGATCTGATTGGTTCATGAAAATTGAAGATTTGCTTGGAAATTGTTTTGAATGTAATGGTTTCAACTAGATTCGAACTAGCCTTTCAGATAAAGAACGCGATTAGTCTATTAACTTCACCTACATTAATTTGCATCCACTAGAATTGCATTCAAATAGATTCACTTAACTTAGTTTCTCCCGGTCAGTTCAATAAGATCATGAAAGAGTCCGATTTTTATATCTTTTTTTTAATCGAATGGATTTACCTGGACCAATACATGATTTTCTTTTAGTCTTTCTGGGATCAGGTCTTATATTAGGAGGCCTGGGGGTGATATTATTTACCAATCCCATTTTTTCTGCTTTTTCGTTGGGATTGGTTCTTGTTTGTATATCTTTATTCTATATTCTAGCAAACTCTCAGTTTGTAGCTTCTGCGCAACTCCTTATTTACGTAGGAGCTATAAATGTTTTAATTATATTTGCTGTAATGTTCATCAACGGGTTAGAGTATGACAAAAATTCGCGTCTTTGGACTTTTGGGGACGGAATTACTTTGTTAGTTTGTACCAGTATTTTTGTTTTATTAATTACTACTATTCTAAATACGTCCTGGTACGGAATTATTTGGACTACAAAATTAAACCAGATTATAGAACAAGATTTGATAAATAATAGTCAACAAATTGGAATTCATTTATCAACAGATTTTTTTCTCCCGTTTGAACTCATTTCTATAATTCTTTTAGTTGCTTTGATAGGTGCAATTGCCGTGGCCCGTCAATAAAATTAAAAATCTTGAAAAGCATCCCTCCAAAGCAAACTTTATTCTGTTTCTGTTTTATTGTATCCATTCAATTCTATTTTAATTTATGTATAATATAAAATAGAAAAGTCAATCTATTACTAACATCCCTTTTTGCTCTGTATTTGTTTGTTATATTCGAGTGAATTCAATTCTTGTTCATATTGAAATGAAATAAATCCAGATTGACAAGGAGTGGCTCAATGATGCTTGAACATGTACTTGTTTTGAGTGCCTTTTTATTTTCTATCGGTATCTATGGATTAATCACAAGCCGAAATTTAGTTAGAGCTCTTATGTGTCTGGAACTTATATTGAATGCGGTGAATCTAAATTTTGTAACATTTTCTGACTTTTTTGATAGTCGTCAATTGAAAGGAAACATTTTCTCCATTTTTGTTATTGCGATTGCAGCCGCTGAAGCAGCTATTGGGCCGGCTATTGTTTCGGCAATTTATCGTAACAGAAAATCCACTCGTATTAATCAATCAAATTTGTTGAATAAGTAGTAGTAATATTATTATTATAGAAATTGGAAGAGTTATCAATTCAAATTCGATTACTAGTGATGTAGAATCTTCAAAAAAAGAAGAAATCAAAGCATTTTGTACCTCTTTTCTAAACTGACCCAGAAAAGTTGATTTGACAAATTCTGGTGAATCATCGATTCGTCTGGTCTTTAAATATAAAATAAATTTACATACAATACAGGATTCTACTAGATCGAAAATTTATGAGATTCAAAAAAAGGTATAAATCCAATGTCACATTCCGTAAAGATTTATGATACATGTATAGGATGTACTCAATGTGTTCGAGCCTGTCCCACAGATGTATTAGAAATGATACCTTGGGACGGGTGTAAAGCTAAACAAATAGCTTCCGCCCCAAGAACAGAGGACTGCGTTGGTTGTAAGAGATGTGAATCCGCCTGTCCAACCGATTTTTTGAGTGTTCGGGTTTATTTATGGCATGAAACAACTCGCAGTATGGGCCTAGCTTATTAATACGTTCCATAAAACTCCACTTGAAAACTCCACTTGAATCCATTTGATTTTTGTTTACCGACAAAAACCCGCGCTCGGACTGAAATGAAAAATATATATATCTTCTTTTCGACTTATTCGAGTACGGGTTTTTTAGTCCAAGTGTATTTTGTCTTTACCACGAATGTTTTTCCTTGGTTAACCTTAATTGTAGTTTTGCCTATATTTGCGGGTTCATTAATTTTCTTTCTCCCTCATAGGGGCAATAAAGTAATTAGATGGTATACTTTGTGTATATGTATGTTAGAATTTTTACTAACAACCTATGTATTCTGTTATCATTTCCAGCCAGACGACCCATTAATACAACTGTCCGAAGATTATAACTGGATTCACTTTTTAAATTTCCACTGGAGATTGGGAATAGACGGGCTTTCTATAGGACCTGTTTTACTGACGGGATTCATCACAACTTTAGCTACTTTAGCGGCTTGGCCGGTTACTCGGGATTCCCGATTATTCCATTTCTTGATGTTAGCAATGTATAGTGGTCAAATAGGATTATTTTCTTCTCGAGACCTTTTACTTTTTTTCCTAATGTGGGAATTGGAATTAATTCCCGTTTATCTACTTTTATCCATATGGGGAGGAAAAAAACGTCTATACTCAGCTACAAAGTTTATTTTGTACACTGCAGGGGGTTCCATTTTTCTGTTAATGGGAGTTTTGGGCCTTGGGTTGTATGGTTCTACTGAACCAACATTAAATTTTGAAACGTTAATTAATCAATCGTATCCTGTGGGATTAGAAATAATATTCTATATTGGATTTCTTCTTGCTTTTGCTGTCAAACTGCCGATTATACCTCTACATACATGGTTACCAGATACCCACGGAGAAGCACATTACAGTACTTGTATGCTTTTAGCCGGAATACTATTAAAAATGGGAGCATATGGATTAGTTCGGATCAATATGGAATTATTACCTCACGCTCATTCTATATTTTCTCCTTGGTTGATGATAGTAGGCACAATACAAATAATCTATGCAGCTTCAGCATCTCCGGGGCAACGTAATTTAAAAAAAAGAATAGCATATTCCTCTGTATCTCATATGGGTTTCATAATTCTCGGAATTAGTTCTATAACTGATACAGGATTCAACGGGGCCCTTTTACAAATAATCTCTCATGGATTTATTGGTGCTGCGTTTTTTTTCCTAGCAGGAACTAGTTATGATAGAATACGTCTTATTTATCTTGACGAAATTGGCGGAATAGCCGTTTCAATGCCAAAAATATTCACACTCTTCACTACTTTTTCTATGGCTTCCCTTGCGTTACCGGGCATGAGTGGTTTTTTTGCCGAATTAATAGTCTTTTTTGGAATAATTACCAGTCAAAAAATTTTTTTCATGGCAAAAGTCCTAATTACTTTTGGCATGGCAATTGGAATGATATTAACTCCTATTTATTTATTATCTATGTTACGCCAAATGTTCTATGGATACAAGTTATTAAGTAGTGCAAACTCTTCTTTTTTTGATTCTGGTCCGCGAGAGTTATTTGTTTCACTCGCTATCTTTCTACCAGTAATAGGTATTGGTATTTACCCCGATTTAGTTCTCTCACTATCGGTTGAGAAGGTACAAGCTATCCTATCGAATTTTTTTTTATAGATAGTTTTCATTTTAAAAAACTTTTTTACGTCACGCAAAAAACGAATTGGAATTAAAATTGGATAGTTTGACGTTTGTGAGAACCATTTCAATCACTATACTAATTGATTGAAATGGTTCTCGACGAGGCTTGCTTCTTTTTATATATATATGGTATATACTTTGTTCTGCGGTTGTATTCGTCAGGTTAGGTCTTTTCTTCAATAATTCAATTTTTTAATATAAACGAACCATAACTATGTAATCCTATTCCTAATAGATTGACCCCAAAATAGCATATCCAAATTATAAGAAATCCTATAGAAGCCACAATTGCAGAATTTTCACTTTTAAAATTTATATTTGTTTTAATATGCAAATAAATCGCGAATGTGGTCCAAGTAATGAATGCCCACGTTTCCTTTGGGTCCCAATTCCAATACGATCCCCACGCTTCATTAGCCCATACTGCTCCTGAAAGAATACCTATGGTTAAAAAGACAAAGCCTAGACTAATAACACGGGAACTCCAATGATCTAATTGTTCAATTAACTGGGACCTATAATAATTCCTAAGAGAAAAGAGATGGGTGCCTTGCAAAATGCTGGTTTCTTCATTCGTGTATTGTATCTTCCCAAAGAACAAAGACTCGTTTAATAAAAGCTTTCTTTTACTAAAAGGACTTATATAGTTTTGAAATGTAATGACTAGAAGGGCTACTGATAATAATGATCCACACAAAAGGGCTGCATAAGCCAATATCATCATACTTACATGCATCATTAACCACTGGGATTGGAGAGCTGGTACTAATAGTATGGATTGCTTCATTTGGGCTAAAAAGCCCGAAGTAGCAAAGCCCTGGGTCAAAATAGCACCGGGCGCCGTTATTGCACTTAAATTTTGTTTGTGTTTTTTAAAATAAGGAATCATATGAATAATATAAAAATTCCATGAAAGGAAGATTAATGATTCATATAAATCACTTAACGGGAAATGCCCCGAAAAAATCCACCGAATGCCTAACAATCCTGTTATACAGGAAAAAGTAAGTATCATACCCTTTTCTAATGAATCATCTAGTTCTACTATTTCGTTGACTACTAAAGTTATTAAATGAATTGTAATTACAATGGAAATGGTCGAGAAGGAAATATGATTGAAAAGATGCTCTAAAGTCAAAAATATCATAAGAATAAAAAAAAAGATATCCCGCAATTACAAAGCATGAAATCTAAATTCCGAACGAAATAAATCTCATTGTGATGCTTATTATTCATTCTAGAACTATTCGAATCCTTTTGCGAATTTCTCAAATGCTGTGCCGCTACTCGGACTCGAACCGAGATGCTCTAGCACTGCTTCCTAAGAGCAGCGTGTCTACCAATTTCACCATAGCGGCTTGTTTGAAATAATAATATATAATAGCCTATTTATCTTTAATAGTCGAGATTTAAAGAGTCAATTCAATGGCGATTTTTTTATAAAATAAAAAACATTAAAAATTTTTCTTTTCTAAGGAAAAGGAATATATGAATATATACAATAGTACTTTTAAAAAGTTATAAAGATATAATCCAAGTGAAATAAAAAAGAAGATATATAACAATTTTGAGACATAATGAATCGGGGAGGGAAAGTTTTGAATTGAACCCATTCTATTAAGGATCCTTTTTTAACTAAAGATTTTTTGTTTGCTCTTCCGTTGATATAAAACTCCTTTCATTTTTTATTGGGTATTGCGATTGATCGGTTGATGGGGAAAGTAAGAATCCCCATCCCATAACCGAAAAAATATACTAAATAAAAGAAGGGCTTAGCTTACCTATCATAAGAGAGAAGCAAGGTCTATTTCATGCTGATCAAAAAAATTAATGAATACAAAGCATTAATTATTTAGAATTAAAATGCTTTGTAAAGGAAATTTTGTATAAGTTTTTTTGAGTTAGATCGATTCAGATTATTCTAACATTTGATTACTTATTTTTTGTATAAAAAAACTTTTTGAATTACCGGTAGAAAGAGATTTCGCTAACGAAAAAGCTTTTAATGCTGCCGAATATCCTTTTCTTTTCCAAATATTTTTACGAATACGCTTTTTTGAAATTGAAGTACGCTTTTTTGGAACTGCCATTTTTAAAATAAACTAGGTTATTCAGTGTTATAGTTGGATGTGAAAGACATCTATTGTTCAAAGCAAAGGAATCTTTCTGTCCTATTTTTGTTAGTTCTAGGTCCTTTTTCTCTTCTAAGTTTTTTTAGAAAATGAGATATATATGAAAATTACATATTATGATAGACTCCCGTTTTTTCTATTTTTCTTATTCAAATTTCTCTTTATAGAATACGCTGTACCGTAACAAAGAAAATCAATAAACAAACTTTAGACTTCTAGTTATGTATTGTATATTTGTGCTAGGTTACTTTTATTTAACATGTTATTTACATGTCATGTAATAAACATATTCTTTAGTTAAAGTAGACATGATTTGATATATTTTTATCATTTTTTTCTATTTTATGTTATGTAAAGTCGAAAGTAAAGTCTTGGCTTTGTAATAGAAGACAATCAATCAAAGAGTTTTGCAGAGTACTAATAACTGATTCCGACTAAACTACAATAAACAAATTGAAATAGTTCCCAATTTTTGACTTAAATTAGGTTATGAATTTGAGTAGATTCCTCTCGGGGGATTTCTCAAAAGAAAAATGGAAAGTCTAAATTGTTGATATTCTCTCTATTCATAGGTTTAAATAGTTGATTTAATAACTAAGTATTTACTTTTATTTTGTCATTTGACCAATTCGAACTTCTTGGGTTGAATATTAATAAAATGTTTTTTCTTAGATTTCAAATAGAAAGAAAATTATATTATTGCATATCTTCATTTTTTTATTGAACTCTTTTGAAAGAGGTAAGAATCGGTGAAGCTAAAATCAAATTTTATTTTTTATGGAACATATATACCAATATGCATGGATCATACTTTTTATTCCACTTACAGTTCCTTTGTTAATCGGAGCAGGGCTTCTTCTTTTTCCGACAACAATAAAAAATCTTCGTCGGATATGGGCTTTTCCTAGTATTTCGTTGTTAAGTCTAGTTATGCTTTTTTCAATGAAATTGTCTATTAAGCAAATAAATAGTAGTTCTATCTATCAATCTGTGTGGTCTTGGACCATCAATAATGATTTTTCTTTAGAGTTCGGTTATTTGGTTGATCCACTTACTTCTATTATGTTAATGTTAATCACTACTGTTGGTATTCTTGTTCTTATTTATAGTGACAATTATATGTCTCATGATGAGGGATATTTGAGATTTTTTGCTTATCTGAGCTTGTTCAATACTTCTATGCTTGGATTAGTTACTAGTTCAAATTTAATACAAATTTATATGTTTTGGGAATTAGTTGGAATGTGTTCGTATCTATTAATAGGTTTTTGGTTTACACGACCTATTGCAGCAGATGCTTGTCAAAAAGCGTTTGTAACTAATCGTGTAGGGGATTTTGGTTTATTATTAGGAATTTTAGGTCTTTATTGGCTAACGGGCAGTTTTGAATTTCGAGATTTGTTCGAAATATTCAATACTTCGATTTCGAATAATGAAATCCATTTTTTCGTTGGAACTGTATGTACTTTCTTTTTATTTGCTGGTGCGGTTGCCAAATCCGCCCAATTCCCACTTCATGTATGGTTACCTGATGCTATGGAAGGGCCTACTCCTATTTCTGCTCTTATACATGCTGCTACTATGGTAGCAGCGGGGGTTTTTCTTGTCGCTCGACTTTTTCCTCTTTTGATAGTCATCCCTCCCATACTAAATCTAATCGCTTTAATAGGTATAATAACATTACTTTTAGGAGCTACTTTAGCTCTTGCTCAAAAAGACATTAAGAGAAGTTTAGCTTATTCTACAATGTCTCAATTGGGGTATATGATGTTAGCTCTAGGTATGGGGTCTTATCGAGTTGCTTTATTTCATTTGATTACTCATGCTTATTCAAAAGCATTATTGTTTTTAGGATCTGGATCCGTTATTCATTCTATGGAAGCTATTGTTGGGTATTCTCCAGAAAAAAGCCAGAATATGGGTTTTATGGGGGGGTTAAAAAAACACGTGCCAATTACAAAAACCGCTTTTTTTTTAGGTACACTTTCTCTTTCTGGTATTCCACCCCTTGCTTGTTTTTGGTCAAAAGATGAAATTCTTAATGATACTTGGTTGTATTCACCAATTTTCGCAATCATAGCCTGGGCTACAGCAGCATTAACTGCATTTTATATGTTTCGCATCTATTTACTTACGTTTGAAGGTCATTTAAACGTTCAGTTTCAAAATTACAATGGAAAAAGAAGCAGTTCCTTCTATTCAATATCCTTATGGGGCCAAGAAGGGCTAAACCCTATTAACAACCATTTTCGTTTATTAACCTTGTCACCGGTAAAAAATAACGAAAGTGTTTCTAAGAATTCACACGGAAATATAAAAAAAACGACGCAATCCTTTCTTATTATTTATAATTGTGACAAGAAAAATTTTTCGCCATACCCTCACGAATCGGGTAATACTATGTTATTCCCTCTGCTGGTATTGATTTTATTTACTTTGTTCGTTGGATTCATAGGAATTCCTTTCAATCAAGAAGGCATAGATCTGGATATATTGTCCAAATGGTTAACCCCATCTATAAACCTTTTACATCCAAAATTCACTAATCAAAATTCTTTGGATTGGTCTGAATTTGTGACAAATGCAACCTTTTCGGTTAGTATAGCTTCTTCTGGAATTGTTATAGCGTCTTTTTTTTATAAACCCATTTATTCGTCCTTACAAAATTTTGCCTTAATTAATTTTTTTGAAAAAAGGAATCCAAACGTTTTTTTTTCAGACAAAATAAAAAATGTAATATATGATTGGGGCCATCATCGTGGTTACATAGATGCTTTTTATACAACATACGTAATTCGTAGTGTAAGAGTATTGTCCGAACTAGTTCATTTTTTTGACAGACGAGTAATTGATGGAATTCCAAATGGATTGGGTGTTACAAGTTTTCTTGTAGGAGAAGGTCTCAAGTATGTAGGTGGGGGCCGCATTTCTTCTTATCTTTTTTGGTATTTATTCTATGCATCAATTTTTTTATTAATTTACTTTTTTTATTTTACGAATATGAATATGAATTTTACTGATCAGTAATAATAATGCGAGGTATTTTGATCTGGTATACACAATAATCAATACGAATTTCCTTATTGATTCATTTTATGATCTAATTGATACGTCATTGAATTAGTATTCATGTATCAAAAAAGGATGTAAGACAAGGCATATGCGCCGCTATTTATCCACCCGATATATATATGGTAGGGGATATATAAGACAATTGTATCATCAATCAATTTTCAATCGTGGATACATATGTATCCTTAACATACTGAAACGACTACCATTATTAGTATCAAACCAATAGCGATTCATACAAGCTAAATCTTCTAATCGATAATTGGGCCAAAGAAAAAATTTTAATTTAATGAATTTCATTTTCTCTCTATCAAGATCTTTGCTTTCATCCAAAAATTGACCACAGGTTTTTACCTTGTTCCCATTGCAAAAGACTGCATTTTTATCCACACAATTACTATTCCTTGAATTGAAACAACTTAGAATTCTCAATTCTCTACGCCGTCTAGACGATAAAATATTTTCAGGAACAAGCAAATCATAATGATTTTTGTTTCTATTTTTCGTCATCATTTGATGTCTTGCAATCGATTCCTCAAAATGATTCTTATCCATATTTTCTCTGTATCTTTTTTGATTCTTTTTTTGTTTAATCTCATGAACTAAATAAATCCTTATGGTTTGATACATAATAAATTCTACATTATGTTTTACAGGTATACGAACGGGTTCGATAATAAATATTCCCTCTTTTAGGATTTTTGAAAGATTCAAATCCCGGATTAGCATTGGATCCAGAGTTAACTCCTCCTTCTTAATAAAGCCGAAACCAAACTTTGTTGTCATTCTGCTTTCCTTTTCCCATTCAAGTACGGACAGCGCATAATCGAATAATTCCATAGTCAAAGGACTAAGCAGCCATTTCAATTGCAAAGCAAAAGATCCTTTCATGAACGCATCTAAGTCTATTTCCCAAGTCCAAATGCTTTTGGATTTATTTTTCGTTCTACCCATTTTCAGATCTGATTTCGTATAAAGTTCTTCCATATATTTTTGTTGGTTTGAGAGAACAGATTTGGGGTTCCCTCGGTTTTGGGCATCTGATGCGAGATCTCTTTGACCTATGGTTTTTTTTTCTTCTTGATTCTCTAATTCAAAATATTTTTTTTCTTTTGATAGTAGAAGATCCCCTTTTTTATTTTGAGTGATATTTTGACTAACATCTTCATTAAAATGAAAAAGAAGTGAATGAATTGGTATAAACCCCGGTTTCATTTTATATACATTAAAAAATAACTCAAATTGTGGGAATAACCAAGGTATCGGCTTCGATACAGGACGATTTAGTCTTTCTTCATTCATTCCCATCCAATCAAAGGGGTTTCTTTTCTTTTTTTGATTGGATGGGTTGATTTCTTTATCTTTATTAATTTTGAGATCAAAAAGACCTTTCGTATCAAAATATTTTCTATCTGGATTTTTTATATACATAAAAAAATCTTTTCTTATCAAATTTGTAATAGGGATACTCGCCCCCATATCAACAAATTTCGGTTTATGTATGTTGTAATTATATGAGTCCTTCTTATCTTCATAAAAAATCGATTGATATGCTAAAAGATCATATCTATACATTTTTTGAAAATGATCGTTTTTATTTAGCAATAACGAAACCTTTTCCTCTCTTTCAGATGAATCCCGTTTGATTAAATTTGGATTTTCAACCCTACAATGTTGATTGACTATATTTCGCCATTTTTGCTCAGAGAAATCGTATGGATAATGACTCTTTAACCAATTTTTCCATTGATTCATTCCAGAATTCTGAAGTTTCTTATGCTTTAATTCGGAAGAAATTATTCCTTGTCTTCGAAAATAATCTTTTATTTCATTCTTAAGAAATAAAGCTGCTCCGTCATATTGAAGGACAGATCTTAACTTATACAAGTTAATAACCTGGGTTTGTGATAATTTGTAAAATACATAGGCCTGTGACACGAGGGATAATTTTAAAGAAACCCCCGACTTCGTCTGAATCTTATGACGAATACGAGAAGGTGAAAGTTTTTTTTTTATAGTTGAAATACGCTCAATTATCTTTTTCTCTTTTGTATCAAAAAAATTTTTTTTTTTGAATTTACGAAAAAGTTTTATAATGATCATGGGCCTATAAAGACTATTAGTAAGACGATTAATGATATATGGAAAGCTCTCTAGAAGGATATCCGCGTATATCCTTTCCACGATCCATTTTAAAAAAGAATGTGATTTACGGATTAATCGATCATTTCTTCTTTTTAATATCTGAAAAATATTTTTTAGTGATGCTAATTTTTGAGCACCATAACTTGTTTTGTTAGGACTAATATTTACCTTTAGAGTTCGAAATCCATTTTTCTTGTCTTTTGTAATTCTTTCTATTTGATTTCTGATTGTGCTTGTTCTATCAATCAGATCTTTCATTTTTCTTTCTGTCAGTGAATAATTTGTCCAATCCATAGATCGGGTTTGAATGGATGATTCATGAATAATCTGATTATTGATTATAGAATCTTTTTTTATTTCACTCGAATCCTCTCTCAATTTTTTTGGTTCTTTTGGGACCTTTAGAAACAAAAATTTGGTTCTTTCTTTGAAACTTTTTAGAATTCGAAAACTCCATTTTCTAATTGCTTTTTGGAGTTTTTTCAAAGGGGGTCCAAAAGAATAACAAAACAAAATACCAAGTCCTACGAGAGGAGAACCAAAAGGACGGTCAGTTTCCAGTCCCCAAATCGTTAAAAAAGCAGCAGGACTTTCCTGCTTTGGATTTGGATCCCTACGAGAAGGTCGTATCTTAGATCGGTGCCAAGGTTTCAGACGGAAAGGAAATCGTATCATTATTTGTATACCCTCTGTAGCCCAGTTTTGAGGAAAAATTCCGTTTCTTCCTGGTTCTAGTATTGGCATACCATTATAGGTGCATATAACATACACTTCTCTATTCATCTCCCTTATATCCTGCTCCCACTCGGACTCTTGGCGTAATAAGAAACGGACAATATTTTTAGCTAGTATCAACGAAGGCAATACAATAGATTGTCTAAGCCTCGACTGAATTAGTAAAATAAAAGCTCTTATTCCATGAGCATAAATAAGGATATCATAGAGGTCTGATATTCTTTCTCGTGTCCTTTCTATTCGTTCCATTTCCGTCTGCCCGTCCCGCCCCCTTTCCATTTCATTGACTTCTTTTTGAATTTCTTCGTAGCTTTTGTTTTCCTCCATGTACATTTTTTTTTTCAACCTCTTTATTCTTTTTGCTACGCTTCCTTTTATACCCTTTCTAAAAATGTCTTGTATTAGGTCGGAAATCTCAATTACTGATAATATGAATGGTTCGAAAAGAACATCCCAAGAAAATCCTACTCTGTCGAAAAAAAGTGGGGAATACGGATATAAGGGAAACATTTTCCCCGTAAGGGTTTTACGTCTTTGAACACGCATAGAACCTGTGATTATGTCTCGACGAAAATCCGCTTCATAGGGATAATCTATCATATCCACTTCTTCTATTTCATCAGGCTTCGTCATAGTTTTGATACTAGGGTCGGCATTCTCTGCTTCCTCCGGACCCTTCGTAAAAAGAACTATACGTTTCGCTTTCCTCGAGCGAATTTGATGATCTACTATCCACTCTTCCCCCTCTTCCGTTGTTGCAGTTTTTCCGAGTTGTTCTACCTCGCTGAATAATTTGTATGACCATTGGGGGACTTTTTTCTTTATTCCAATCGATTTTTTTCGAGTTGTTTTTTCCATGGGAGGAATTATGGCTGTATCGCATATTGTTTGAATGATGGGATCAATTATGACTCTTTCGATTAAAAATTTCAAAACTTTTTCTGGATCTTCTGAATCAATTCGTCTTTGTTCCGGAAATAAAGAAATTCCTTTCAAATTTGATGTTGATTCTTCAGCAAATTCATCGATTAAAAGACTCAATTCTCTTGCTAATGATTTTTTATCCAATGTATATATTTTCTGTCCCAATTTCTGGTCCAATTTCTGGACCAATTTCTCTTCCAATGTAGCTATTTTCCCTTCCAATTTCTGGTACAATTCTTCAAAATTATGAACATTAAGTTCCTTACCCTTAAAAAGAAGGATACTATGAACTTTATTGAGTTTATTTTTAAAATTTGTCTCTATCGAATTTTTGACTGAGGTTTCATTTAGGATTGAAGGTAAAAAAAAAATTTTAATTATTCCACGATAGGATCCGTTTAAGAGAGGATCATATATTTTAGGCAAGTATTCTTCTTTAGTTTTATTATTGCATAATCGAGTCTTTTTTTCGAGTACATCCAGATAAGGAGATCCTCTGTCTAGGGCTTCAATTCGATCTCTAAACTCGTTCCTTAGGTTCCTCCATTTTTTTTCATTGGTATAAATCCAACAATAATAATTATGCAGTTCATCATAGAAGAATTTATCCAGTTCATCACAAACAAATTTTTTTGTTGTAAAAAAAGAAAAATACATTTTTTGTCGTAGCATTTCAAAAAAAGCTGATAAACTGGATGGATATGTAAAAGAAATTCTTCGTTTTCCATCACTTTGACATGTATAAAAAAAATATTGTGACATTTCATTTCTTACAGCATGTTCGAATCGATAATTTTTTATATATCGCAATGGACGATTCCATCGTTTATAATCGAAAAGAAGATTCACAGCGGGTTTTTCAAACCAGAAGAGGTCTTTCTCTTCTTCTTTTAAGTGAAAATGGAATTCATCCTTTGTTTTGTCCTTTCCATTCACTCGGATCCTTTCCGTTTCATCGATTTTGTCCGGATCCTCCCTTTCTTCAGAAAAAGGGGAAGGAGAAGGATCTTCTTCGGTGAATCCCTCTTGTTCCTGTTTAGTCCCCTTTGTTTCGAAAGTTGTTTCTATTTTTACATCTCTTTCTTTCTCACTTTCGCCCCTTTCTGTCGTTTTTGAGGTTTCTTGCAGTTTCCTACTAAAAATGGGTGACGGCATTCTGCCTAAAGAGTAGACACAGCTAATAAATAAGAGAATACTAAAGATTCGATCCATAGAATCTATCAAGTCTAACACAAAGTACTTCAATTCTGATACAAGGTACTTCAATTCTGACACAGAGGACTTGTACTTCTTATACCTCTTAG